GTCCTCGTAGCTTACACAAAGCATGCCACTGAAGATGACAAGACGGTAGCTGCACGCACCCGAGGACAAAAGACTTAGTCCTAACCTTACTGTTGGTTGTTGCTAGGATTACACATGCGAGTATCCGCGCTCCAGTGTAGATGCCCTGGGCACCCTTATTTTTATTTGGTAGATAGGAGCGGGTATCAGGCACACCTCTAACCGTAGCCCAAGACGCCTTGCAATTGCCACACCCCCACGGGTATTCAGCAGTGGTTAACATTAAGCAATGAGTGAAAACTTGACTTAGCCATAGCAATTTAGGGCCGGTAAATCCTGTGCCAGCCACCGCGGTCATACAGGAGGCCCAAGTTAACAGTCCAACGGCGTAAAGTGTGGTAGCATGTTATCCAAGTAACTAAGATTAAAAAGCAACTGAGCTGTAGCAAGCCCAAGTCGCCCATAAGGCCACTGACCTAAAGAAAATCTTAGACTAACGATCAATTGAAATCCACGAAAGCCAGGACCCAAACTGGGATTAGATACCCCACTATGCCTGGCCCTAAATCTTGATGCTTAATATAACACAAGCATCCGCCCGAGAACTACGAGCGCAAACGCTTAAAACTCTAAGGACTTGGCGGTGCCCCAAACCCACCTAGAGGAGCCTGTTCTGTAATCGATGATCCACGATATTACCTGACCATTTCTTGCAAGTTCAGCCTGTATACCGCCGTCGCCAGCCCACCTCCTCTGAAAGTTCAACAGTGAGCGCAATAGCCTAACCCGCTAGTAAGACAGGTCAAGGTGCAGCCTATGGAATGGAAGCAATGGGCTACATTTTCTAGATTAGAACATACGGCAAAGGGACCTGAAACGATCCCTGGAAGGCGGATTTAGCAGTAAAGTGGGACAATCGAGCCCTCTTTAAGCCGGCTCTGGAGCACGTACATACCGCCCGTCACCCTCCTCAAAAGCGAACCAACCCCCCCCCATAAATAATAAGCCTCTCAGCCGAAGAGGAGGTAAGTCGTAACAAGGTAAGTGTACCGGAAGGTGCACTTAGATTACCAAGACGTAGCTTTAAATAAAGCATTCAGCTTACGCCTGAAAGATACTTGCTCACACCAAGTCGTCTTGATGCCAAACTCTAGCCCAAAAGACATTGACCTGGAATAACAAAGCTATTCACGACACCCAACCAAAGCATTTGCTAGTCCCAGTATAGGCGATAGAAAAGACACCATCGGAGCGATAGAGATCACGTACCGTAAGGGAAAGATGAAATAGCAGTGAAACAACTAAGCTAAAAACAGCAAAGATCAACCCTTGTACCTCTTGCATCATGGTCTAGCAAGAAAAACCAAGCAAAATGAATTGTAGTTTGCCACCCCGAAACCCAAGCGAGCTACTTACGAGCAGCTATTTTGAGCGAACCCGTCTCTGTAGCAAAAGAGTGGGATGACTTGTCAGTAGAGGTGAAAAGCCAACCGAGCTGGGTGATAGCTGGTTGCCTGTGAAACGAATCTTAGTTCACTCTTAATTCTTCTCCAAGGAACACCAAACCCTAATGAAGCGAATTAAGGGCTATTTAAAGGGGGTACAGCTCCTTTAAAAAAGAATACAATCTCCACGAGCGGATAAGTCAACCTCCCTACCTTAATGTGGGCCCTCAAGCAGCCATCAACAAAGAGTGCGTTAAAGCTCTACACTCAAAAATACACGAACATTACGACTCCCTCCCCACTAACAGGCTAACCTATACCAATAGGAGAATTAATGCTAGAATGAGTAACCTGGGTCTCTCCCTCTACGACGCAAGCTTACATCTTTACATTATTAACAAGTCACCCGTATACGATCAATCCAACAAGCACAGTATTAAACACTTTGTTAACCCGACAGAGGAGCGTCCATTAAGAAAGATTAAAACCTGTAAAAGGAACTCGGCAAGCCCGTCAAGACCCGACTGTTTACCAAAAACATAGCCTTCAGCAAACCCCTAACAAGTATTGAAGGTGATGCCTGCCCGGTGACCTGAGGTTTAACGGCCGCGGTATCCTAACCGTGCAAAGGTAGCGCAATCAGTTGTCCCATAAATCGGGACTAGTATGAATGGCTAAACGAGGTCTTAACTGTCTCTTACAGGCAATCGGTGAAATTGATCTCCCTGTGCAAAAGCAGGGATAACTCCATAAGACGAGAAGACCCTGTGGAACTTCAAAACCAGCAGCCACCCTAGCTTACCTTCACCCCCACCGGGCTCACACTGACTAGGCCCTGGCTGATGTTTTTCGGTTGGGGCGACCTTGGAGAAAAACAAATCCTCCAAAAATTAGACCTTCCATCTAGACCAAGAGCGACCTCTCAACGTGCTAATAGCAACCAGACCCAATACAATTGATCAATGGACCAAGCTACCCCAGGGATAACAGCGCAATCTCCCCCGAGAGTCCATATCGACGAGGAGGTTTACGACCTCGATGTTGGATCAGGACATCCTAGCGGTGCAGCCGCTGCTAAGGGTTCGTTTGTTCAACGATTAACAGTCCTACGTGATCTGAGTTCAGACCGGAGCAATCCAGGTCGGTTTCTATCTATGATGAACTCTTCCCAGTACGAAAGGATAGGAAAAGTAGGGCCAATGCTACAGGTAAGCCCTCGCTTTAAGCAGTGAAACCAACTAAACCGCGAAAGGCTACCACACCACATCACATCCTAGAAAAGGACCAGCTAGCGTGGCAGAGCTCGGCAAATGCAAAAGGCTTAAGTCCTTTAACTCAGAGGTTCAAATCCTCTCCCTAGCTTTACCCCCCCCCCCCCCCCCATAAACCAATGACAAACTACTCGCTACTAATCAACCTAACCATAGCCCTATCCTACATCCTCCCGATCTTAATCGCAGTAGCCTTCCTAACCCTAGTGGAACGAAAAATCTTAAGCTACATACAAGGCCGAAAGGGCCCAAACATTGTAGGCCCATTCGGCTTACTTCAGCCCATAGCAGACGGCATCAAACTATTCATCAAGGAACCCATCCGGCCCTCGACATCCTCCCCCATCCTGTTCGTCATAACGCCCATCCTTGCCTTACTCCTCGCAATCTCCATCTGAGTCCCGCTCCCCCTCCCATTCGCCCTGGCAGACCTCAACCTGGGCCTCCTATTTCTACTGGCCATATCAAGCTTAGCAGTCTACTCAATCCTGTGATCAGGGTGAGCATCCAACTCAAAGTACGCCCTAATTGGAGCCTTACGGGCAGTAGCACAGACTATCTCCTATGAAGTAACCCTAGCGATCATCCTGCTCTCCATCATTCTTCTAGCCGGCAATTACACCCTCAGCACTCTCGCAGTCACCCAAGAAGCCACCTATCTTATCTTCCCATGCTGGCCACTCGCTATAATATGATACGTGTCCACACTGGCCGAGACTAACCGTGCCCCTTTCGATCTTACAGAGGGAGAGTCGGAATTAGTCTCTGGATTTAATGTCGAATACGCAGCAGGCCCCTTCGCCCTATTCTTCCTTGCCGAATACGCTAATATCATGCTGATAAACACACTAACAACCATCATCTTCCTAAACCCGAGCTTCCTCAACCCCCCCCAAGAACTATACCCCCTCCTCCTGGCCACAAAAGTCCTTCTCCTGTCCGCAGGCTTTCTGTGAATCCGAGCCTCTTATCCACGATTCCGATACGACCAACTAATGCATCTACTATGAAAAAACTTCCTACCACTAACACTGGCCCTATGCCTATGACACATTAGCATGCCAATCTCTTATGCGGGCCTTCCTCCAATCATAAGGACCCCCCGGCCCTAGGAAATGTGCCTGAAAGCCAAAGGGTCACTATGATAAAGTGAACATGGAGGTACACCAGCCCTCTCATTTCCTTCAGACTAGAAAAACAGGATTTGAACCTGCACTAGAGAGATCAAAGCCCTCCATACTCCCTTTATATTATTTTCTAGTAGGGTCAGCTAAACAAGCTATCGGGCCCATACCCCGAAAATGATGGATCAACCCCTTCCCCTGCTAATGAACCCCCAAGCAAAACTAGTCTTTGTTTCCAGTCTCCTCCTAGGGACAACCATCACCATCTCAAGCAACCACTGAGTCCTAGCCTGAACTGGCCTTGAAATCAACACTCTTGCCATCCTACCCCTAATCTCAAAATCCCACCACCCCCGAGCCATCGAAGCCGCAACCAAATACTTCCTAGTTCAAGCAGCCGCCTCTGCCCTAGTCCTATTTTCCAGCATAACCAACGCATGGCACACCGGACAATGAGACATCACCCAACTAACATACCCCACCTCCTGCCTCATCTTAACCGCAGCCCTGGCAATAAAACTAGGCCTAGTACCATTCCACTTTTGATTCCCAGAAGTTCTACAAGGATCCTCCCTCCTTACTGGCCTACTCCTGTCAACAGTCATAAAATTTCCCCCCATCACCCTACTATTCATAACCTCGCCCTCATTAAACCCAACCCTACTGACCACCATGGCCCTACTCTCCACAGCCCTGGGAGGATGAATAGGCCTAAACCAAACCCAAACTCGAAAGATCCTAGCCTTCTCTTCAATCTCCCACCTCGGATGAATGGCCATCATTATCTCCTACAACCCCAAACTAACTCTACTAAACTTCTACCTATACGCCCTAATAACCGCAGCCGTGTTCCTCTCACTGAACTCGATAAAAGCCCTAAAACTATCAACCTTAATAACCTCCTGAACAAAAACCCCCACACTAAACGCAATACTAATACTAACACTTCTATCCCTAGCAGGTCTACCACCCCTGACAGGTTTTCTCCCAAAATGACTCATCATCCAAGAGCTCACTAAGCAGGAGATAGCCCCAACAGCCACTATCATCTCTCTCCTGTCCCTATTAGGCCTATTCTTCTACCTTCGCCTGGCGTACTGCTCAACAATCACCTTACCCCCACACACCACAAACCACGCCAAACAGTGACACACTAACAAACCAACTAACCCCATGGTAGCCGTCCTAACCATTATATCCCTCACACTACTCCCAGCCTCCCCCCTCATCCTCTCCGCCCTCTAAGAAACTTAGGATCACTTAAACCGAAGGCCTTCAAAGCCTTAAACAAGAGTTAAACCCTCTTAGTTTCTGTTAAGACTCACAGGCCACTGTCCTGCATCTTCTGATTGCAACTCAGATGTTTTAATTAAACTAGAGCCTTTTAGCAAAACTAGGCAGATGGGCTTCGATCCCATGACTCTATAGTTAACAGCTACATGCCCAAACCATCAGGCCTCTGCCTAAGACTCCGGTACATAATCAATGTACATCAATGGGCTTGCAACCCACCATGAACTTCACTACAGAGCCGATAAGAAGAGGAATTAAACCTCTGTAAAAAGGACTACAGCCTAACGCTTACACACTCAGCCATCTTACCTATGACATTTANCAACCGATGATTATTCTCCACCAACCACAAAGACATCGGCACCCTATACTTAATCTTTGGCGCATGAGCCGGGATAGTAGGCACTGCCCTAAGCCTTCTCATCCGAGCAGAGTTAGGCCAACCTGGCGCCCTGCTGGGAGACGACCAGGTCTACAACGTGATCGTCACAGCCCATGCTTTCGTAATAATTTTCTTCATAGTTATGCCAATTATAATCGGAGGGTTCGGAAACTGACTAGTCCCCCTAATAATCGGAGCCCCCGACATAGCATTCCCCCGAATAAACAACATGAGCTTCTGACTTCTCCCCCCATCCTTCCTGCTCCTACTAGCCTCCTCCACTGTCGAAGCAGGAGTAGGAACAGGCTGAACCGTCTACCCACCTCTAGCAGGCAACCTAGCTCACGCCGGAGCATCAGTCGACCTGGCCATCTTCTCCCTCCACCTGGCGGGTATCTCATCCATTTTAGGCGCAATCAACTTCATCACAACAGCAATCAACATAAAACCTCCTGCCCTATCCCAATACCAAACACCCCTATTTGTCTGATCAGTCCTAATCACCGCAGTCCTACTTCTTCTCTCCCTCCCTGTCCTCGCCGCGGGCATCACCATGCTGCTAACAGACCGAAACCTCAACACCACATTCTTTGACCCTGCCGGAGGAGGAGACCCAGTTCTTTACCAACATCTATTTTGATTCTTCGGCCACCCTGAAGTCTACATCCTGATCCTCCCAGGGTTCGGCATCATCTCTCACGTAGTAGCTTACTACTCAGGAAAAAAAGAACCCTTTGGGTACATAGGAATAGTATGAGCCATACTATCCATTGGATTCCTAGGCTTCATCGTATGAGCCCATCATATGTTCACAGTAGGAATGGACGTAGACACTCGGGCCTACTTCACTTCCGCTACCATAATCATTGCCATCCCAACTGGCATCAAAGTTTTCAGCTGACTAGCAACACTGCACGGAGGAACAATCAAATGAGACCCCCCTATGCTATGAGCCCTGGGCTTCATCTTCCTATTCACCATCGGAGGGCTGACAGGAATCGTACTAGCAAACTCCTCACTGGACATCGCCCTACATGACACCTACTACGTAGTAGCCCACTTCCACTACGTCCTATCCATGGGCGCAGTATTTGCGATCCTAGCAGGCTTCACTCATTGATTCCCACTATTCACAGGGTATACCCTACACTCCACATGAGCCAAAATTCACTTCGGAGTAATGTTCGTAGGCGTAAATCTAACCTTCTTCCCTCAACACTTCCTGGGCCTAGCCGGAATGCCACGACGATACTCAGACTACCCAGATGCCTACACACTTTGAAACACCATCTCTTCAATCGGCTCACTCATCTCCCTCACAGCCGTAATCATACTAATCTTCATCATCTGAGAAGCCTTTGCGTCAAAACGTAAAGCACCCCAATCAGAACTAACAAGCACAAACATCGAATGAATCCACGGCTGCCCTCCCCCATTCCACACATTCGAGGAACCAGCCTTCGTCCAAGTCCAAGAAAGGAAGGAATCGAACCCCCTTATGTTGGTTTCAAGCCAACCGCATAGACCACTCATGCTTCTTTCTCATAGAGGTGTTAGTAAAACAATTACATGGTCTTGTCAAGACCAAATCACAGGCGAAACCCCTGTACACCTCAACTACTAATGGCCAACCACTCACAACTAGGTTTTCAAGACGCATCATCCCCCATCATAGAAGAACTCACACAGTTCCACGACCATGCCCTAATGGTCGCCCTAGCCATCTGCACCCTAGTCCTATACCTACTAGCTCACATACTCACAGGAAAACTGTCATCAAGCACAGTAAGCGCGCAAGAAATCGAGCTCGTCTGAACTATCCTCCCTGCCATAGTCCTAGTCATACTAGCTCTACCATCACTGCGGATCCTTTACATGATGGATGAAATCAACGAACCAGATCTCACCCTAAAAGCCATCGGTCACCAGTGATACTGAACCTACGAGTACACGGACCTAAAAGACCTTACATTTGACTCCTACATAATCCCCACAACAGACCTCCCACTGGGCCACTTCCGCCTACTAGAAGTAGACCACCGTGTTATCGTCCCCACCGGATCCACCATCCGAGTCATCGTCACCGCCGACGATGTCCTCCATTCATGAGCTGTCCCCAGCTTAGGTGTAAAAACCGACGCAATCCCAGGACGTCTCAACCAAACCTCATTCCTAGCCAACCGACCTGGAGTTTACTACGGACAGTGCTCAGAAATCTGCGGGGCCAACCACAGCTTCATGCCCATCGTAGTCGAAGCCACCCCTCTCGCTAATTTCGAAAACTGATCCTCTCTACCATCCTCCTAATCGTTAAGAAGCTATGAAACAGCGCTAGCCTTTTAAGCTAGAGACAGAGGACACTCCCTCCTTAACGATATGCCCCAACTAAACCCAAATCCTTGATTTTTTATCATGCTCGCCTCATGACTCACCTTCTCTCTCATCATCCAACCTAAGCTACTCACATTCGTAACTACAAACCCCCCATCCAGCAAAACTCCAACAACCTCAAACACCACCCCCTGAACCTGACCATGAACCTAAGCTTTTTCGACCAGTTCTCAAGCCCCTCCCTACTGGGTATCCCCCTCATCCTAATCGCAATAACATTCCCAGCACTGCTCCTGCCCTCCCCAGGCAACCGATGAGTCACCGACCGACTTTCAACACTCCAACTATGATTCACCAACCTAGTCACCAAACAACTGATAATCCCCCTAAACAAAAAAGGACACAAATGAGCCCTAATCCTAACCTCCCTTATGCTCTTCCTTCTACTCATCAACCTCCTAGGTCTCCTGCCTTATACATTCACCCCAACCACCCAGCTATCAATAAACCTTGCCCTAGCCTTCCCGCTCTGACTGGCCACATTACTCGTCGGACTGCGAAACCAACCCTCCGTTTCGCTAGGCCACCTCCTGCCAGAAGGAACCCCCACACCCCTAATCCCAGCCCTTATTCTAATTGAAACAACAAGCCTGCTCATCCGACCTCTAGCCCTAGGCGTGCGCCTAACAGCCAACCTCACAGCAGGTCACCTCTTAATCCAACTCATTTCAACCGCCACAACAGCCCTATTCTCGACAATGCCAACAATCTCCCTACTGACCCTAGTAATCCTACTCCTACTAACCCTCCTAGAAGTGGCAGTAGCCATGATCCAGGCCTACGTCTTCGTTCTCCTACTAAGCCTGTACCTACAAGAAAACATCTAACCCCCAAATGACCCACCAAGCACACTCCTACCACATAGTAGATCCAAGCCCATGACCCATCCTCGGAGCAGCCGCCGCCCTTCTCACCACCTCAGGCCTAACCATGTGATTCCACTACAACGCTCCCTACCTCCTGGCCATAGGCCTACTCTCCACCCTCCTAGTCATATTCCAATGATGACGTGACATCGTCCGAGAAAGCACATTCCAAGGGCATCACACCCCCACCGTCCAAAAAGGCCTACGATACGGCATAGCACTGTTCATCACATCAGAAGCCTTCTTCTTCCTGGGGTTTTTCTGAGCATTCTTCCACTCAAGCCTAGCCCCCACCCCAGAACTAGGCGGACAGTGACCGCCCGTGGGCATCCAACCACTAGACCCAATAGACGTCCCCCTCCTTAACACCGCCATCCTCCTAGCCTCCGGTGTTACTGTCACATGAGCCCACCACAGCATCACAGAAGCCAGCCGCAAACAAGCTATCCATGCACTAACTCTGACAGTCCTACTAGGCTTCTACTTCACCGGACTCCAAGCCATAGAATACTACGAGGCCCCCTTCTCTATCGCCGATGGGGTGTACGGATCAACCTTCTTCGTCGCCACAGGATTCCACGGCCTCCATGTCATCATCGGCTCAATCTTCCTCCTGGTATGCCTCCTACGACTCATTAAATACCACTTCACATCAAACCACCACTTCGGCTTCGAAGCGGCTGCCTGATACTGACACTTCGTAGACGTTGTATGATTATTCCTCTACATCTCTATCTACTGATGAGGTTCCTGCTCTTCTAGTATATTAATTACAATCGACTTCCAATCCTTAAAATCTGGTTTAACCCCAGAGAAGAGCAATGAACATAATCCTATTCATAATCTCCCTCTCCCTAACCCTAAGCATCGCCCTAACCGCCCTAAACTTCTGACTCGCCCAAATAAACCCAGATTCAGAAAAACTCTCCCCATATGAATGCGGTTTCGATCCCTTAGGATCCGCCCGACTGCCTTTTTCAATCCGATTCTTCCTAGTAGCAATCCTATTCCTACTCTTTGACCTAGAAATCGCCTTACTCCTCCCCCTCCCATGAGCCACTCAACTTGAACACCCAACCACCACCTTAACCTGAGCCTCCACCATCATCGTCCTTCTCACCCTGGGATTAATCTACGAATGAACCCAAGGAGGGTTAGAATGAGCAGAGTAACAGAAAGTTAGTCTAACCAAGACAGTTGATTTCGACTCAACAGATTATAGCCATACCCTATAACTTTCTTTATGTCCTACCTCCACTTAAGCTTCTACTCAGTCTTCACCCTAAGTGGACTGGGATTAGCCTTCCACCGAACCCACCTAGTCTCCGCCCTACTATGCTTAGAAAGCATGATACTGTCAATATATATCGCTCTGACCATATGACCCATTCAAATGCAAGCACCAACCTTCACCTTACTCCCCATTCTCGTACTAACCTTCTCCGCCTGCGAAGCAAGCACAGGCCTCGCACTCCTAGTTGCCTCCACCCGAACCCACGGCTCCGACCACCTACACAACTTCAACCTCCTACAATGCTAAAAATCATCATCCCAACCATCACACTACTACCTCTAGCCGTCCTCTCTCCACGCAAACACTTATGAACCAACATCACAACACACAGCCTACTAATTGCTACCGTCAGCCTACAGTGACTCACCCCTACCTATTACCCAAACAAAACCTCAACCCCCTGAGCTGCCATTGATCAAATCTCCGCCCCCCTACTAGTCCTATCGTGCTGACTCCTACCCCTAATGATCCTGGCAAGCCAAAACCATCTGGAACAAGAACCAATTATCCGCAAACGAATCTTTGTCTCCACAATCCTACTAGCTCAGCTGTTCCTACTCCTAGCCTTCTCAGCCTCTGAACTAATACTATTCTACATTACATTCGAAGCCACCTTAATCCCCACCCTAATCCTAATCACGCGATGAGGCAACCAACCAGAGCGACTAACCGCCGGCATCTACTTACTGTTTTACACCCTAGTAAGCTCACTACCCCTACTAATCATAATCCTCCACCTCCATAACCAAATAGGCACATTATATCTCCCAGCCCTAAAACTCGTACAGCCCGCAATATCGACCTCATGAACCGGCCTCATCTCTAGCACCGCCCTACTTCTAGCCTTTATGGTCAAAGCCCCCTTATACGGCTTACACCTCTGACTCCCTAAAGCACACGTAGAAGCCCCAATCGCCGGATCCATACTACTAGCCGCCCTCCTCTTAAAACTAGGAGGCTACGGCATCATACGAATCACAATCCTAGTGAACCCCTCACTAAATGGGCTCCACTACCCATTCATTACCTTAGCCCTATGAGGAGCGCTAATGACCAGCGCCATCTGCCTGCGACAAACCGACTTAAAATCCCTAATCGCCTACTCATCTGTCAGCCACATAGGCCTAGTCATTGCTGCAACCATAATCCAAACCCAATGAGCAATCTCAGGGGCAATAATCCTAATAATTGCACACGGCCTAACCTCCTCAATATTATTCTGCCTAGCCAACACCAACTATGAACGCACCCACAGCCGAATCCTTCTACTCACCCGAGGCCTTCAACCACTCCTACCACTAATAGCCACCTGATGACTCCTGGCCAACCTAACAAACATAGCACTCCCCCCAACAATCAACCTCATAGCAGAACTCACCATCATAGTCGCCCTTTTCAACTGATCCTCCCTCACAATCATCCTCACAGGAACCGCAATCATTCTCACCGCCTCCTACACCCTGTACATACTCATGATAACACAACGAGGATCCCTCCCAGCCCACATCACATCAATCCAAAACTCCTCCACACGTGAACACCTCCTCATAGCCCTACACATAATCCCCATGATCCTCCTCATCTTCAAACCCGAACTCATCTCCGGCATCCCCACATGCAAACATAGTTTCAACTCAAACATTAGACTGTGATCCTAAAGATAGGAGCTAAAACCTCCTTGTTTGCCGAGGGAGGGTTTAACCAACAAGAACTGCTAACTCTTGCATCTGAGTATAAAACCTCAGCCCCCTTACTTTCAAAGGATAACAGCAATCCAATGGTCTTAGGAACCACTCATCTTGGTGCAAATCCAAGTGAAAGTAATGGACCTACCCCTAGTCCTAAATACATTCATACTCCTCGCCCTAACAACCCTCTCCACTCCAATCATCTTCCCCCTTCTGTCAGACCACCTAAAAAACACCCCCGCCATCATCACAAGCACGGTCAAAGCCTCTTTCTTAATTAGCCTAATCCCCATGACAATCTACATCCACTCAGGTATAGAAAGCCTAACCACCCTATGAGAATGAAAATTCATTATGCACTTTAAAATCCCTATTAGCCTAAAAATAGACTTCTACTCCCTTACGTTCTTTCCAATCGCCCTATTCGTCTCCTGATCTATCCTCCAATTTGCCACGTGATACATAGCATCAGACCCGTACATCACAAAATTTTTCACCTATCTCCTATTTTTCTTAATCGCCATACTAACCCTAATCATCGCCAACAACCTATTTGTCCTATTCATCGGCTGAGAAGGAGTAGGCATCATATCCTTCCTACTAATCAGCTGATGACACGGCCGAGCAGAAGCTAACACCGCCGCCCTCCAAGCCGTCCTCTACAACCGAGTAGGAGACGTGGGCCTAATCCTCTGCATGGCATGACTAGCCTCCACCCTAAACACCTGAGAGATTCAACAACTCTCCTCCCAATCTCAAACCCCAACACTCCCTCTCCTGGGCCTCATTCTCGCCGCAGCAGGAAAATCCGCTCAATTCGGGCTCCACCCATGACTACCCGCCGCCATAGAGGGTCCCACCCCAGTATCCGCACTCCTCCACTCCAGCACAATAGTAGTAGCAGGAATCTTCCTACTCATCCGGACCCATCCCCTATTCAGCAACAACCAAACTGCCCTCACCCTCTGCCTTTGCCTAGGGGCCATCTCCACCCTATTTGCAGCCACCTGTGCCCTCACTCAAAATGACATTAAAAAAATCATCGCCTTCTCCACTTCCAGCCAACTAGGCCTAATAATAGTGACAATCGGCTTAAACCTCCCCCAACTAGCATTCCTACACATTTCAACCCATGCCTTCTTCAAAGCCATACTCTTTCTCTGCTCAGGCTCCATCATCCACAACCTAAACGGAGAACAGGACATCCGCAAAATAGGGGGCCTACAAAAAATATTACCAACAACAACCTCATGCCTCACTATCGGGAACCTTGCCCTGATAGGAACCCCATTTCTAGCAGGATTCTACTCAAAAGATCAAATCATTGAAAGCCTGAGCACCTCCTACCTTAACACCTGAGCCCTCCTTCTAACTCTACTCGCCACCTCATTCACCGCAGTATACACGATACGCATAACCGTACTAGTTCAAAGCGGCTTCGTCCGGATTCCTCCCCTAACCCCAATAAACGAAAACGACCCAGCAGTGACCGCCCCCATCACCCGCCTAGCACTAGGGAGCATCACGGCCGGCTTCCTAATCACTTCATACATCCCACCAACAAACATTCCTCCCACAACCATGCCACTCTCCATCAAAATCACAGCCCTAACAGTCACAGCCCTAGGCATTGCCCTAGCCCTGGAAATCTCAAAAATAGCCCAAACCCTGATCCTAACAAAACAAACCACCTTCTCAAACTTCTCCTCATCCTTAGGATACTTTAACCCCCTCACGCACCGCTTCATAATAACAAATATCCTAAACGGAGGATACAAAATCGCCTCACACCTAGTAGACCTCTCATGATACAAAACCCTGGGCCCAGAAGGACTTGCTAACCTGCAAATCACCACATCCAAAGCCCTCACCACCCTCCACCGAGGATCAACCAAAGCCTACCTAGGATCCTTCGCCCTGTCCATCCTCATTATCCTCGCATCTATACACAGAACCCAACCTTAATGGCTCTCAATCTACGTAAAAATCACCCACTCATGAAAATCGTCAACGACGTCCTAATCGACCTCCCAACACCATCAAATATTTCCGGATGATGAAATTTCGGGTCTCTCCTAGGTGTCTGCCTAGTCACCCAAATCGTCACCGGCCTCCTGCTAGCCGCACATTACACAGCAGACACATCCCTAGCCTTCAACTCCGTAGCCCACATATGCCGAAACGTACAGTTTGGCTGATTAATCCGCAACCTCCACGCAAACGGCGCATCCCTCTTCTTCATTTGCATCTACCTCCACATTGGTCGAGGATTCTACTACGGATCCTACCTCAACAAAGCAACCTGAAACATTGGAGTCTTACTCCTACTGGCCCTTATAGCAACCGCCTTTGTCGGATACGTCCTACCCTGAGGCCAAATATCATTCTGAGGGGCCACCGTCATCACAAACCTACTCTCAGCAATCCCGTACATCGGCCAAACCCTGGTAGAATGAGCGTGGGGAGGATTCTCAGTAGACAACCCGACCCTAACCCGCTTCTTCGCCCTCCACTTCCTACTGCCCTTCCTAATTGCAGGCCTAACACTAGTACACCTAACCCTACTCCACGAAACAGGCTCAAACAACCCCCTGGGAATCCCCTCAGATTGCGACAAAATTCCATTCCACCCATACTACTCAATCAAAGACATCCTAGGATTCGCCCTAATATTCACCCTACTCGCCACTCTAGCCCTATTTTCACCCAACCTGCTAGGGGACCCAGAAAACTTTACACCAGCCAACCCCCTAGTCACACCCCCCCACATCAAACCAGAGTGATACTTCCTATTCGCTTACGCCATCTTACGATCCATCCCAAACAAACTGGGAGGTGTACTGGCCCTAGCCGCTTCCGTCCTAGTTCTATTCTTAGTTCCCATGCTCCACACATCCAAACAACGCTCAATAACCTTCCGCCCCATTTCCCAAATCCTATTCTGAACCCTGGTAGCCAACCTGCTAATTCTCACCTGAGTCGGAAGCCAACCAGCCGAACACCCCTTCATCATCATCGGACAGCTAGCCTCCATCTCCTACTTCACAATCATCCTAATCCTATTCCCCCTCGCAGCTGTCCTAGAAAACAAACTACTCAACTTATAATCCACTCTAATAGTTTATAAAAACATTGGTCTTGTAAGCCAAAGATTGAAGATTACGCCCCTTCTTAGAGTTGCCCATCAGAAAGAAAGGAATCAAACCCTTAACTCCAACTCCCAAAGCTGGTATTTTAATTAAACTACTCTCTGACCTCCCTAAACTGCCCGAATTGCCCCCCGCGATAACCCCCGTACAAGTTCCAGCACCACAAATAAAGTCAATAACAGCCCCCATCCCCCCACTAAAAACAATCCAGCCCCCCATGAATAAAACATAGCCACACCACTAGAATCCATCCGGACCCAAGACACCCCCGCACAATCCACCGTCCCACTGTCCACTAAAAACTCAAACNCCCCCCCTACAACCCCCCCCACTATAACGACCAACCCTATCCCAAACCCATACCCAACAACCCCTCAATCCCCCCAAAACTCCGGATAGGGATCCGCCGCTAAAGACACTGAATAAACAAACACAACCAGCATACCCCCTAAGTAAACCATAACCAACACCAGAGACACAAAAGAGGCCCCCAAACTTACCAACCATCCACATCCCGCAATAGAAGCCACAACTAACCCCACCACCCCATAATAAGGGGAGGGATTGGATGCGACTGCTAACCCCCCTAAAATGAAGCAAAGCCCTAAAAATAATACGAATTCTATCATAATTTCCACCTGGCCTCTCTCCAGGAACAACGGCCCGAAAAGCCGTTGTTATAAATTTTAACTATGGAAACCCTACCTCCCACACTCCATAAGGGGCCCCCCCCTTCCCCCCCCCGTACTTTTCTTATTAACTTACGGGGTATGTACTTCCTCATCGCATCCACCGCCACATCAGGCACCTAATGAAATGTAGGATACTCCACGCGATACGTATATGCATGCCCGGAAAAGATGAAACATCAACTCCAAATAGATAATGTTCAAAGCATCACATGGTCCAAAACATATTTGCTTCAGGTACTACAAAACCAGCTAACCAGAATCCCACCAACACCATACAGGCGTAACCCTAGATCGAATACACCCAACACAGCGCCCCCCGACCCCGGCGGAAACGGATAATGTCACAGGACACCTTTGCATGCTCTGGGTCATAACGTTAGCCCACCTCCAAGGTAACAACTCGTCCTACAGCCTTCAAGCGCTCCCAAGCCAGAGTACCTGGTTATTTATTAACTCCACACCTCACGAGAACCGAGCTACTCAACGTCAGTTATACCCACGGTCCTTAGCGTCAGGGACATGAACTCCCTCTTACCCTCGAGGCCCTACTTGCACTTTTGCGCCTACGGTTGTAGCTTCAGGGTCATGAACTCCCTCTAACCCTCGAGGCCCTACTCGCACTTTTGCGCCTATGGTTGTAACTTCAGGACCATCAACTGCCCTAAGCCTACTTACTTGCTCTTCACAGATACAAGTGGTCGGATGCGTAGTCCTCCTAAACCCTATTAACCCGGCATTTCGACCTTCTACACTTGGTTTCTTTTTGGGGTCCTTTCAATAAACCCTTCAAGTGCGTAGCAGGTGTTATCTTCCTCTTGACATGTCCATCACATGGTCGGCGCACAGGGTACCGCCCGCGCTCTAGGTCTGTCATGGTGTAAAGGTAACCTGTAGCAACTTTACACTGATGCACTTTGACCACATTCATGGAGGGCGCGCTATTTACCTCTTAAGTAGCAGGATAATGAATGGTCACCGGACATAAGCTTTATATTTTCACCTTCCAGGAATTTACTCCTAAACCACTATTTTTCATCATTTTTTTTTTTATTTTTTATTTTTGTTTGACATTATCATTGTCTTTATCAAATCCTCATCAATTCCATACAATTATTCTAATCATTCATTCATTCATCAACCAATCACCCACCGCCTAAATTCCCCCTATAACTAAAAACCAAACAAAAATACAAACCATCACAAACACAACCTCAATGAGC